AGTCATTGATAAACAGTTTGTTGGACAATACTCGACGCAGTTACCACAAAATATACAGATTCCGAAATCAATACTATAGTTAAGCAATCGTTTTTTTCGAATATCCGTTTCCAATTTCCAATCAACAACAGGTAGGTCTATAGGGCATACACGAACACATACTTCACAAGCAATGCATTTATCAAATTCAAAGTGGATTCGACCGCGGAAACGCTCTGATGTGATCAATTTTTCATAAGGATATTGAATAGTTACGGGTAAACGATTCGTGTGGGATAAGGTAATCATGAAACTTTGACCAATATACCTTGCAGCTCTTACTGTTTGTTGACCATAATTCATGAACCCACTTACCATAGGGAACATATCGCGAATATCTATGAATAATTTGATGTTTCTTTCTCTTGTTTGAGAGAAGTTATAAATCGAGGATAGAATATCGTATGCCCTTAGAGTGAAAGGAGCTGGAAAGAAGTTGTCAATAATAGATTCCCTAGAGAAATAGGTAAAAGAAATTTCCACCCAAGATTTAAGAGTTGGTCCATTCTCATCCTAGGTAAAGTCCATCTTGTTGTAATAGGAATGAACAGGAACAAATACGCTTTAACTAATGTAATAAAAATACCAATTGTCATTCCAAAGACTCCACCCACTTCATTTATTCCGAAAAGCTCAGGAAAAAATATGTACGGAAGAGAGAGATTCCAACCACCTAAGTAAAGAACTGTTACAAATAATGAAGAAACTAGTAGATTTAGATAGGAAGCAACGTAAAATAAACCAAATTTGATACCTGAATATTCGGTTTGATAACCTGCTACTAATTCTTCTTCTGCTTCTGGTAAATCAAAAGGTAATCTCTCACACTCTGCTAGGGAAGAAATTAGAAAAACCGTAAACCCTATAGGTTGACGCCACAGATTCCACCCCCAAAAACCATATTTTGACTGCGCCTCCACTATATCAACTGTACTTGAACTGTTAGATAATCATAGTCGGTGATAACATCACTGCTCCCATCGCTATTGCAGAACCGTACATGAGACTTCAGCCTCATACGGCTCCTCGACGGCCTTAAGTAAATCTAAGGGCTGGTTCGGTATTATCTCGATATGTTAATAGAATATATAGAGTAAAGATGCATGGAAGAGCCCCAAATTAGACCAATGCAATTCTGTCTGCTATAATACCAAAAAAGTGCTTCTGAATTGATCTTATCCTTTAGAGTTTCCATTTCTCTTTGTTCAATAATAACTTAATCCTTCAATAAAATACTCGTTATATCGATAGATTTTTCGGCCCATTTATTTCGATTACGAAAAAGAATTTGACATTTGTTCATGAATCATGATAAGAATTCTTTCTATCTGTATAAATATGGATAGAGAAAATACAAAATATGAAATAGTTTCTATTTTGTATTTTCCTATTGCAATTCCATTCCATTTCTTCCGTTCCTATTCTTCTTTCCCAGAAAAAGAAAAAGCGGGCTCTAAAATAAAAATAAAGGATTACTTCGTTCCTGATAGTCATTTCTTTAACCAGTGGATAGGAGCATACTCGGGATCGGGATCGTGGGGAAGTACTACTTGGTCGTTTCTACCAACTTAAAGCCCCATTCGGATTCCGTTTATGCAGAAATACCCATTTGGATAACTTGCATTATCTCCATTACTAATCCTTTGTGTACTTTGGTGTTCCTAACCGCCCACTCATTTTTGCTTGATCCCCGGTATGGTAATACATACAATAGTAAAAACTCCATCTAGTGGATCTTTTCTACCCGCTTCAAACCATGATAACCAACCAATTTTGGGGTAATTTATACTCTTTATTTCTGCTTAACTCTTGTACATAGGGAATGAGACTCAATCTTTTTACTGCAAATTTAGAAGCGGTTTTGTTTCACTCATATAACTATCTGGTTTAGTTCATCACCCCGAACGGTGAATAAAAAAATGAAGATCTCTATTCACTACATTCAACTTCTTTCCTAGAAAGAAATAGGGAAAAGTTCATGTCCCAACGAATCGCACGTAGAGATATTGATAACACACATGGAGTTAACGGTATTTCATAACTAATTGATTGAGCAGCAGCTCGTAGACCACCTAAAAAGGAATATTTATTATTCGATCCATATCCTGACATAAGAAGTCCAATAGGAGCAATACTGGAAATGGAAATCCATAAAAAAACACCTATACTGAGATCCGCTAGAACAAGGCGATACCCAAAAGGAATTACTGAATAACTTAGTAAAATGGATATGACTGCTATAGAGGGTCCGAGACTGAATAAACGAATATCTCCTCTAGATGGGAGAAGGTCCTCTTTGAAAAGTAGTTTTGTCCCGTCTGCTAGAGCTTGAAGAATTCCCAAAGGACCCGCGTATTCAGGTCCAATACGTTGTTGTACCCCTGCAGATATTTTTCTTTCTAACCATACAATTACTAGTATCCCTATTGTGATTCCCAATACAGGAGTAAAAATAGGAGCAAGCAACCATATAAGCCCATAGACCTCTTTTAAGGATTCCAATCTGGAAAAAGAATTGATAGCCTGTACTTCTACTTCTGTCGTATCAATTATCATTTTAACGATCAACTTCTCCCATAATGATATCTATACTACCTAGTATCGTCATAATATCCGCCAATTTCATTCTTTTAACTAGCTGAGGAAGAATTTGCAAATTGATAAAACCCGGCGGACGAATTTTCCATCTCCAGGGAAAGACACTCTGATCTCCTATCAGAAAAACTCCCAATTCCCCTTTTGGAGCTTCCACCCTCACATAAAGTTCTTGTTTTGGCAATTCAAAAGTAGGAGATGGTTTTTTACTAATGAATCGATACTCAAAATCATTCCAATCGGAATCCCTTGCTCTATCAAAGCGTCGGACTTCTAAATTCTCATAGGGCCCTCCCGGAATTCCTTCCAGAGCTTGTTGAATAATTTTTATGGATTCTGTCATTTCACTGATTCGAACTAAATAACGAGCTAATGAATCTCCCTCTTTTTGCCATTGTACTTCCCAATCAAATTCGTCATAACACTCATAATGATCAACTTTACGAAGATCCCATTGGATTCCGGAAGCTCGTAGCATTGGCCCTGATAAACCCCAATTTATTGCTTCTTCTCCACCAACAATGCCCACCCCCTCAACTCGTTCCAAAAAAACGGGATTTCGTATAATAAGCTTTTGATATTCATCAACCCCTGTTAAAAAATAATCACAGAAATCAAAACATTTATCTATCCAGCCATAAGGTAGATCAGCAGCGACTCCTCCGATACGGAAATAATTATGCATCATTCGCATGCCTGTGGCAGCCTCGAATAGATCATATATCAATTCTCTCTCTCTGAAAATATAGAAGAAAGGAGTCTGCGCACCGATATCCGCCATAAAAGGGCCAAGCCATAACAAATGAGAAGCTATACGACTCAGTTCCAGCATAATTACTCTGATATAGCGAGCTCTTTTAGGGACTTGAATATTTCCCAACTGTTCTGGTCCATTTACCGTTATTGCTTCAGTAAACATAGTAGCTAAATAATCCCAACGCGTTACATAAGGTAGATATTGTATAATTGTTCGGCTTTCTGCAATTTTTTCCATCCCTCTGTGTAAATAACCCAATATGGGTTCACAGTCAATAACATCTTCGCCATCTAGAGTAATAATGAGTCGAAGAACGCCATGCATTGATGGGTGGTGAGGACCCATATTGACTATCATGAGGTCTTTTCTTGTAGCCGGTACAGTCATATGTTTTTTCCCCGATTCATTATTCCATGAATTGCTGAAAACGAAACGAAGTTCATCAAAATTCAAGATCTAATAAATCAAATAATTCAAAATGAATCTTCAAATTAACTTAATTTTGGCTCCCGAATATTCAACTGACCAATTAATTCTTTATAACGTATTCTATTTTTCTTTGACAAATAAGCCAGCAACCGTTGACGTTTTCCCAGAGTTTTTCGTAGGCCTCTCTGAGATAAATAGTCTTTTTTGTGCAATTCCAAATGGGAAGTAAGCCTCCGTATTTTATTGGTGAAACTGAATACTTGAAATTCAACAGACCCCTTGTTTTCTTCTTTTGCTTCTTGTGAAATAACCGAGATGAATGAATTTTTGACCATAAAAAGAATTCTTCTCCCTTTTTTCTTTCTTTTCTACAAATATGGAGTTTATCGATCAATAAAAATAATGCCAGTCGTTTTTTTTTATGGTATACACAATAATATGAATTTATTCATATACTACCCTTTCTATCAAATTGAAAATTGATTAATTCAATTTGATTTGGATATAGATACAAAAGAATGATAGAGTTCTTCACCCCCCCCCCAAAAAAAAAAAAGAAAAATTTTGACCTAAGATAAGAAGATTCTTATCTTAGGTCATTGAATCAGTATCCTATACCAGAATATAAATGTAATATAAAACAACGCGTGTGTACATCTGTTTGCCTTCATATATCATGCCAGATACGGCATGTGATATATAGGAAATTTACCATCAACCAATTCTCAATCGTATCGTGGATACATATATATCCTTGACATACTGAAACGGCTTCCATTACTGGTATCAAACCAATAGCGATTCATACAAGCTAAATCTTCTAGTCGAAAATTTGGCCAAAGAAAGGATTTCATAAATTTATTTGTATCTGTAAATTGGCCGCAGTTCCTTATGTTGTTCCCATTGCAAAATACTTTATTTCTATCCACAACATTCATATTCTCCGAATTTAAACAAACTCGAATTCTCCATTCTCTACGACGTCTAGGAGATGAAATATTTTCAGGAACAAGAAAATCATACTTATCAGCATTTCTCCTTTCTCGGTATTTTCTATTTTGACTCTTATGGGCCAGTGAAATAGCTATGGTTTGGTACATAATAAATTGTCCATCCCATTTTATAGACAGGCGAAGCGGTTCGATAGTAAAAAATCCCGCTTCCAAAAGTTCTACAGGACCTACACCACCCCTTATATTTAGCACCATATCCGGGTCCAGTTCTCTTTTTTTAAGAGAGGATAGAAAAACTTTATCTGGCTCGCTCATTCTAATCAGGAAAGAATATAACCTGAGATCCTCTAGGAAGGTTCTACTCCAAACATCATCAGATCCTGTTTGACAAAACAAATGTCTTTTCACTAAAAATTCTAGTCCTGGTAGGTGTTGCTCCGAGGAATTTTCAAATTTAAACCCTTTTTGTTGGTTTGGTAGATCTGATCCAAGACCTTCTTGATCTTTTTTTTGTTTTCTCTTGCTGTTTTGATTTCCATTAAAGCGGAAAAGAAGTAATTTGATTGGTATGATCCACGGTTTCATCCTATATGTGTCATAATCATAAAGTCTCAAAAATTCTGGTAAGACCCGAGGGTCCAGATTTGATATGGGAAGATTCTGCGTTTTATTAATATTCACAAAATTCCGCACTTTATTAGCCATTTCTTCGTTCATTCCCATCCAGTCAAAAAAGCTTCTTTTTGATGTCTCGAGTAGTTTAGGAATCTCGACATAAGAAAGATCTTTCTTATCCTTAGGAATCTCGACATAAGAAAGATCTTTCTTATCCATTGTATTTTTATTAATGTTGGTCCCAGTAGTCCTATTGATCCAGGTCATAATATCCATCTCGGTCCAGGTCCAGGCCCCAATCTCATCGGCCTTATTTCTAAGACAAAGATGAAAGATTGGAGAATTAACAACATACTTTCTAGGATTCAAATATTTTGGTTTTTTTTTTTTATTAAAATAATCAATAATAAATACTAGCCAATAAGGAATAGAGAGACCTCGGGGGAAAAGAGAAAATTTGGATTTATATTTATATATGTTGTACTTTTCTTCACAAGTAATATATTTATATAATAAACGGTTATATCTGTACAATTTCTCCCTTTTCTTGTTACTTTGATGGGTTTGTCGCCAGTTTTTAAAAATATATGGACTGAAATAATATCGCTCGTAAAAATGACTATTTAACCAGTTTTTCCATACATTAATTCCAGGTCTTGGTTTGGAATGAAGTATTCCTTGTGATGCAAAAAAACCCTTTATTCTATCCTTACAAAAAAGAGATTTTTCGGGATATTGAATATATTGAAGTACAGACCTCAAGTGATCCTTGCTAATAACGTGTGTTTGAGCTTGTTGTGATAATTTGTAAAATACATAGTCCTGTGACAAAGAAAATGGGCCACTCATAACCTTTTGAGAAAAATCCATAGTCGAATTCATTTGATTTCGATTTTTATTTGTTTCATCATTGTAACTGTATTTATATTTATCCAAAAAATTTTTTTTTTTTAAGTCAAGGAAAGGCTGTACATTGATCCTGCTAATATTAATGAGATATATGAGATATAGAAGGGTATCCATGTATATCTTTTCAATCCAAAATTTCATAAAAGAGTCCCGTTTACGTATTAATCTAGCACCTCTTCTTTTAAATATCTTTAATATCTGCCAAAAGTTTTTTAGTGATTCTAATCTTTTATTTTTATCATCACAACTTGTCTCGTTGGGACTAATATTCATATCTGGGATTAGAAAAAATTTTTTATTGTCATTTGTTATTTTTTCGATTTCATTTTTGATTGTACTTATCCCATCAGCCAGATCCTTCATTTTTTTTTCTGTCAGTGAATAATATGTCCAATCCACCGATCTAATTGGGCTGGAAGATTCATGAATAATCTGATTATTTATTCTAGTTATAGAATTTTTTCCACTTTGATTTTCACTCAATTCATCTACCTCTCTCAATCCAAAAGATAGAGTTGGGTTTACTTTTACAAGATCTTTCATTCTTCTTTTTCTAAATAAACCTCTCCAGACCTTTAGAAACCTTTTTGTTTTTTCTTTTAATAGAACTAGCAAACTTTTATTTTTCGTTTTTCTAATTTGCTTTCTAATTTGCTTTTGAAAGAATTGCAAAATGGGTTCAAAAAAAAGAAGGGGAGGTGGGTTTCCACTTCCAGGAAAACCATAAGGGATGTTAGTGTCCAATCCGGGAAGAACCGTTAAAAAACGGGGTGTTTTTGGATCTCTATCTCGAGAACTGTGCCAAGGTTTCAGGCGGAAAGGAAATAGGATCTTTATATGAAAACCATCAAAGAACCAGTTTGTTGGAAATTCTGTTTCGGAGACTGGAACACCCTCATAGGTGCAGTAAACATGTATTTCTCCACGCCACTCCCTCCAATCTTTATCCCACTCGGGGGATTGAAATAATAATATACGGCCGACGTTTTTGGCTATTATCAACGAAGGCTGTAGAATATATTTTCTAAATCTTGAGTGGCTTATTAACAGAAAACACCTGATTGCCTGACCACATGTCAGATTCTCCCACAGTTCTGCTACTCTTTCCCGTACCTCCTCACGTCTCTCCGCCTCCCTATACTCCTCCTCGTATTCCTCCTCAAGTCGCGCGTATTCCTCGCTTTTCCGTTTTTCCTCTATATT